CTTGGGTTCCGACTTGGTACAACACAAAGTCATCATTCTCTTTGGTTTGCACAGCCAAAAAATTATTCGGAAGGTCTACAAGAAGATCAAAAAATACGAAACTGTATTAAGAATTATGTACAAAAAAATATGAGAATATCCTCCGGTGTTGGCGTTGAGGGAATTGCACGGATAGAGATTCAAAAAAGAATCGATCTAATTCAAGTCATAATTTATATAGGATTCCCAAAATTCTTAATAGAAAATAGACCGCGGAGAGTCGAAGAATTACAGATGAATGTACAAAAAGAACTTCATTGTGCGAACCGAAAACTAAACATTGCTATTACACGAATTGCAAATCCTTATGGACACCCTAATATCCTTGCAGAATTTATAGCTGGCCAATTAAAGAATAGAGTTTCTTTTCGCAAAGCAATGAAAAAAGCTATTGAATTAACCGAGCTGGCGAATACAAAAGGAATTCAAGTACAAATTGCGGGACGTATCGACGGAAAAGAAATTGCACGCGTCGAATGGATCAGAGAAGGTAGGGTTCCTCTACAAACCATTGGAGCTAAAATCGATTATTGTTCCTATACGGTTCGAACTATATACGGGGTATTAGGAATCAAAATTTGGATATTTGTAGACGAAGAATAATAAGACTTTACGTGTTTTTACATTATACCCAGTAATGGACAAAAAAAGAAAAACCCTTTTATTCTTTTTATGTTCAAGCAAAACAAAAAAAGAGCAATTCCGCAATTCTAGAGAGTTCAATAAAAATTCGATTGATCATTTTATATAATTGCTATGCTTAGTGTGTGACTCGTTGGTTTTTTTAGGGCTAGGATTCAAAAAAACGGACCAGGGCCCAGAGTATGAACTAATAACTATAGCACTAATAACCAACTCATTGCTTCGCATTATCTGGATCCAAAGAACCAGTCAAGATAAAGATATAATATATTGGACATATCGTTGTAGCAACTGAAATCTTTTTTTGCATAAAGATAAAAAAACCAATCGGATTATGAGTTGTGAAGTTCTAAGTCGGAAAGCAAAATAGAAAAAAAGTATGCGGATAAGTGGAAGGATGAGAGAAAGAGAGAACGGAAATATCAATGATATATGATTCCAATATGTAAGGTCGATGAGTCATCTCATAAAACGCAGTGTAATAAAGCATAAATTCAATAATGATTCATGCATAATTAGATGAATCCGCTTATAGAACAAAAAAATCAAGAGCCTCGAGCCAATAAAGACTGAGAAAATTGACTTAAGAAAAAAGGACTCCGCCGGAAAATTCAGACCTAACCATTAATCGAGAAGCAATGGGAACGATATAACCCGTGAATGCAGAAGATTCTATTGAAAATGAATCTTAATGATTCATTGGGTGGGATGGCGGAACAAACCGGGGACCTTCTCTTTTATTCTTTTATTTTGAGAGGTCATGAACTAACCCTATAACTGAAATAGATATGGAAAGAGTAAATATTCGCCCGCGAAAGTTTTTTTTATAACGATAACGTTATAAAAAAAGACATTGACATTATCTAGAAATAGAATACATGTTTAATTAAATAATATCTAAAAATTTCGAATAGATTAACGAATTGATTAATTAGATGCAATTTCAAAGAATCCTATGATTCAGCATATTATTCATTAAACACATGTATATCTTGATAAAATCTGTTTTAGTCGTTTCATTCGCGAGGAGCTGGATGAGAAGAAACTCTCATGTCCAGTTCTGTAGTAGAGATGGAATTGAAAAAGAACCATCAACTATAACCCAAAAAGAACAAGATTCCGTAAACAACATAGAGGAAGAATGAAAGGAATATCTTATCGAGGTAATCATATTTGTTTCGGTAGATATGCTCTTCAAGCACTTGAACCCGCTTGGATTACATCTAGACAAATCGAAGCAGGGCGCCGAGCAATGACACGAAATGTACGCCGTGGCGGAAAAATATGGGTACGTATATTTCCAGACAAACCAGTTACAGTAAGACCCACGGAAACCCGTATGGGTTCAGGGAAAGGATCCCCAGAATATTGGGTAGCTGTTGTTAAACCGGGTAGAGTACTTTATGAAATGGGTGGAGTAGCCGAAAATATAGCTCGAAAGGCTATTTCAATAGCGGCGTCCAAAATGCCTATAAGAACTCAATTCATTATTTCTGGATAGAAATGTAGAACCAAAGGAAAGAAGTCTTGTGTATAAAAAAAACAATTGCAGGGTTTTCTTTCTTTTTTTTTTTTTACTTCGTCCTTTGCTTTATTTTACATTAAAAAAAACAGATAAAAAAAAATGATATGATTCAACCTCAAACCCATTTGAATGTAGCAGACAATAGCGGGGCACGAGAATTGATGTGTATTCGAATAATAGGAGCTAGTAATCGCCGATATGCTCATATCGGTGATGTTATTGTTGCTGTGATAAAAGAAGCAGTACCAAATACACCTCTAGAAAGATCAGAAGTGATCAGAGCTGTAATTGTACGTACTTGTAAAGAACTCAAACGCGATAACGGTATAATAATACGATATGATGACAATGCTGCAGTTGTCATTGATCAAGAAGGAAATCCAAAAGGAACCCGGGTTTTTGGCGCGATCGCCCGGGAATTGAGACAGTTAAATTTTACTAAAATAGTTTCATTAGCACCTGAGGTATTATAATATGAGACCGTGAGATAGTGATAGTATTTAAATAAAATAGATAAATTAGTAGATTATGTCTCACGCATATACTTTTCAGAATTTTCTTTAATAATTTTTATAAAAAAAGAACATGCTGATTATATCCAAATTCGGAAGCAACAATAATTTTAGTTTATCATGGGTAAGGACACTATTGCTGACATAATAACTTCTATACGAAATGCTGACATGGATCGAAAGGGAACGGTTCGAATAGCATCTACTAACATGACCCAAAACATTGTTAAAATACTTTTACAAGAGGGTTTTCTCGAAAACGTAAGGAAACTTGTAGAAAATAACAAATATTTTTTGGTTTTAACCCTACGACATAGAAGGAATAGGAAAGGACCATATAGAACTCTTTTAAATTTAAAACGAATAAGTCGACCTGGTCTCCGAATCTATTCTAACTATCAACGAATTCCTAGAATTTTAGACGGGATGGGGATTGTAATTCTCTCTACTTCTCGGGGTATAATGACAGACCGAGCAGCCCGGCTAGAAGGAATCGGCGGAGAAATTTTGTGCTATATATGGTAAATTTTGTGCTATCCGAATTGTATCTGTAACTTCCTGTTTGTGAAAAAAACGAATAAAAAAGCCAAGTTGTCTAATATCACGCCTTACTACATTAGTTGATACTTCAAGGAGGGTTTGTCTGGAATAAAAGAAGAAAAATGGATTCATGAAGGTTTAATTACTGAATCACTTCACAATGGTATGTTCGGGGTTCGTTTAAATAATGAAGTCAGATTCTAAGTTCTGTTTCAGGAAGGATCCGACACTCTTTTATACATATACTACCAGGAGATAGAATCAAAATTTAAGTAAGTCGTTATGATTCAAACGGGGGGGGGGGGCGCAGAATTTCTAGACCCCACAACAAAGATTCGAATGGTTCGGTGGTTTTTCAAGATTCCTTTCATGAGGATCCAATTCACGGTTCAAAAATTTCAAGAAACTTATTTTCTTCCAATCAGTAAAGTAGATTCGAAATTCAGTTAAGGAATAACAATTATGAAAATAAGAGCCTCCGTTCGTAAAATTTGTGAAAAATGCCGACTGATCCGTAGAAGGGGACGCATTATAGTAATTTGTTCCAACCCGAGACATAAACAAAGACAAGGATAATCTTTCGAAAAGGGACTCTCTAAAGGAACCGATGAACAAATCAAAATAAAAGATCTGTTTTGACATGAAATGGATATATCCATATATCTCTGACTTATATTTCGGAAATGATAAAATATGGCAAAATCTATACCAAGAAGCGGTTCACGTAGGACTGGACGTGTGGGTTCACGTAAAAGTGCACGGCGAATACCAAAGGGCGTTATTCATGTTCAAGCAAGTTTCAACAACACCGTTGTGACAGTTACAGATGTACGGGGTCGGGTTATTTCTTGGTCCTCCGCTGGTACTTGTGGATTCAGGGGTACAAGAAGAGGGACACCTTTTGCTGCTCAAACCGCAGCAGGAAATGCTATTCGAGCAGTAACAGATCAAGGTATGCAACGAGCAGAAGTCATGATAAAAGGTCCGGGTCTCGGAAGAGATGCAGCATTACGCGCTATTCGTCGAAGTGGTATACTTTTAAGTTTCGTAAGGGATGTAACCCCTATGCCACATAATGGCTGCAGACCCCCTAAAAAAAGGCGAGTGTAGAAATAAACATTGAAGAGATTTCAAGAGAAATAAACGACTCAAAAATCTGATAAATAATATTACTATGGTTCGAGAGAAATTAAAAGTATCTACTCGGACACTACAGTGGAAATGTGTTGAATCAAGAGCAGACAGTAAGCGTCTTTATTATGGACGCTTTATTCTGTCTCCACTTATGAAAGGTCAAGCCGACACAATAGGCATTGCGATGCGAAGAGCTTTGCTTGGAGAAATCGAAGGAACATGTATTACACGCGCAAAATCTGAGAAAATCCCGCATGAATATTCTACCATAGTAGGTATTCAAGAATCAGTACATGAAATTTTAATGAATTTGAAAGAAATTGTATTGAGAAGTAATCTATATGGAACTCGTGACGCGCTTATTTGTGTCAAAGGTCCTGGATATGTAACTGCTCAAGACATCCTCTTACCACCTTCTGTGGAAGTCGTTGATAATACGCAGCATATAGCTAACCTAACGGAACCAACTGATTTTTGTATTGGATTACAAATTGAAAGGAATCGAGGATATAATATAAAAACACCAAATAACTTTCAAGACGGAAGTTATCCTATAGATGCTATATTCATGCCTGTTCGAAACGCGAATCATAGTATTCATTCTTATG